CAAAAACATCTCTGAACAAGGTTCTAGCACCATGCCAAATGTGTCCGAAGAAGAAGAGCAAAGCAAACGAAGCATGCCCAAAAGTAAACCAACCCCTTGGACTGCTACGAAAAACACCATCGGATTTCAAAGTCGCACGATCTAATTCAAAAATTTCACCCAATTGAGCGCGTCTAGCATATTTTTTCACAGTAGCAGGATCACTATAACTGACTCCATTGAGTTCACCGCCGTAGAACTCAACGGTTACACCTACTTGTTCAACACTATACTTCGATTCTGCCCTTCTAAAAGGAACATCAGCTCTAACAATTCCATCGCCGTCTACCAAAACGACTGGAAATGTTTCAAAAAAAGTAGGCATACGACGTACAAAAAGCTCACGGCCTTCTTTATCTCTAAAGATAGGGTGTCCTAACCATCCAACCGCTATTCCATCTCCGTTATCCATTGAGCCTGCCCTGAATAATCCTCCTTTTGCCGGATTATTGCCGATATAATCATAAAAAGCTAATTTTTCAGGAATTTTAGACCAGGCTTCTGATAAACTTTGATTTTCGGCTAGCCCAGCGCTAATTCTTCGATATATCTCTTGCTGGAAGTAACCCTGATCCCATTGATAGCGAGTCGGGCCAAATAATTCGATGGGGGTAGTTGCTGAACCATACCACATAGTTCCAGCAACAACAAAAGCTGCAAAAAAGACAGCTGCGATACTACTGGAAAGTACGGTTTCAATATTTCCCATACGCAATCCTTTGTATAGACGTTGTGGCGGTCGGACGCTAAGATGGAATAAACCCGCTAATATGCCCAATGTACCTGCTGCAATATGATGAGAAGCTATTCCTCCCGGAACAAAAGGATCAAACCCTTCCACGCCCCACGACGGATTTACAGGTTGTACTTTTCCCGTTAGTCCATAAGGATCGGACACCCATATTCCGGGACCATACAAGCCTGTTACATGAAATGCACCAAAACCAAAGCAAGCCACCCCGGAGAGAAATAAATGAATTCCAAAGATCTTGGGCAAATCCAAAGAAGGTTTTCCTGTCCGTTCATCACAAAATATTTCTAGATCCCAATAGACCCAATGCCAGATAGCTGCCAAAAAGCATAAGCCAGAAAACACAATATGTGCCCCAGCTACACCTTCGTAACTCCAAATTCCCGGATTCGTTACAGTCCCTCCTGTGATACTCCAACCTCCCCATGAATTGGTTATTCCTAACCGAGTCATGAAGGGAATAACGAACATACCCTGTCTCCACATTGGATCAAGAACAGGATCAGAAGGATCAAAAACTGCTAATTCATACAGAGCCATCGAGCCCGCCCAACCAGCAACCAGAGCTGTATGCATTATATGAACGGAAAGCAACCGGCCGGGATCATTCAATACAACGGTATGAACACGATACCAAGGCAAACCCATGGAAAATACCCCTTTATCAAAGAAAAATAGACACTACGTAACTTTATTGCATTGAAAAAAACTATACTATGACTATCCTATGGACCTCCCTTGTTCGGTGGATTATTTCCTAAGAAGGGCTAGGTTACTATTTATTCTATTCTGTTTGTAATAATGGAATAATTCTGTTCGTAGGAACAAAGAGAAGCAGATTTATTCTATACTCGATAAGTACCAATACGCAATGGGGGGTTGGTACCATTTTCTATGAGTAAATGTTTATCATTAGAAGGACTTATTCGTAAAAATTTTCCTTTATTTATTTTGTCTTTCTTTCTAAATTTTTCTAATTTATGGATAAAATAAATATGATAAAGCCAATATTATAAAGACAATAAAACCATATTGTTACGTTTCCACATCAAAGTGAAATATAGTATTTAGTTCTTTTTTCTTTCAATTCATGCCTATTGGTGTTCCAAAAGTACCTTTCCGCAGTCCTGGAGAGGAAGATGCATCTTGGGTTGACGTATAGTGCGACTTGTCAGATATATTGGGTCATATGGGATTTCCCCGTTCTCTCCCCCGATCGAGATATCCTCTGTTTCGCCCAAGAAAGAGAAATTGAATCATCAAAAAATTGGAGCGTGAAGTGCAATTAGATGCATTCTTTGGGGAGATTCATAGTACTATTATCAATTAGAATAATTTATGGTTGGCTTTGGTTGGACTAAAAAATGAAGTATCCAGGCTCCGTTTAGAAAAAACCCAATTGGTAATATATCTATGATTACTACATGTATCATAAATGATTGCTGTTTGTTATTTGTAAAGTCATAACAAAAAGAAATGGTGATGGGAAGATTTGTCCTATATGTGCAAATCCAAATCGGGCAGATCTTTACCCGGAGTAGAGCATAGACCTAAAAAGATGAAAGAGACCCATTCAGGAACAAGAAAATACCATCGTGATTTGGATTGAATCTCGATGAAAGAATACATCAATGAGAAGTGAATTCGATAAGTTTATTGACTTTTTTCTATTAGAAGGAAGAAAGAAAAGAAGTCAAAATTCGTCTTTAT